AAAAAAATTAAAATATATAAATTCCTTTCGTACTATTAATATAATATATAAAGAAAAAAAACCGAACTAAATCGCTCCGTTCTAAACCCAGCTCATGTAATACTTTAATTAAAGAACAGTTAAACTATTTTTAAATTCTACTTTAAAAAGCTTTATTAAGCCGACATCGAGGTCGTAAATATATAATTTAATAAGGGCTTTCATTATATATTGCGCTGTTATCCCTAGGGTTAATTATATTATATAATTTATTAAATAAAAAATTTATTATATTTTACTATTGTTTACTTTTAAATCGCTGTTGCCCCAACAAAGATTTTATATAATTATTTCTATATATTAACCTAAATTACCTAGGGTCTTTTCGTTCTATTACTTATTTTATTTATATTTTAAACAAATAAAAATTTAATTTTTAAAAATTAAAAAAAATATAATTCAATTTTACTCATTTAAAGTATTTTTAATAAATATAATAATTTAAATTTTATAATATATAATAAAAATCTATATACTTAGCATTTAGTAAACAATAATTATATTTTTTAGTAGATTAATTTTTTTTTTAAAAAATATTTTAATTTTTATATAAAAAATAATAATATTTATTATTATTAATTACTAATAAAATACTAATTAATAAAATTTAAAAAAATATATAATTTTTAAAATTTAATAAATTATTATATAAAAATATGATTTAAATAATATTTTAAAGCTGACCCTTAAAATAATAATAAATTAATTTTATTTTCTTTATTTCAATTTTATATATATATCATTATTTTTGATTAACATTTAATCTCTATTTTTAATTTTAATATTTTTTATTTTATATCATAAAATTATAAATTAAAAATAAATCAAATTAATTTAGATATTAATTTTTGTTTAAATTATGTATAATTTTATTTTCTATATCCTAAAAAGAAATATTATTAATTTTTAATAAAAAAATTATTTTAAATTACTTTAAAAATATTAAAATAAGTATTAATATAATTTCTTTTAAATGAAAATTAAATGTTTTAAGAATTAAACTAACTTATTATAAATTTTATTAATAAAATATTTTTAATTTGGAAAATTAATGTAATAATTATACTAAAAATTTCAATTATTATTCTAATAATATTTTTTAATTAACAATTAAACTCATTTTCTTATGATAAATTGAAATTATAGAAATTTTTCTTTAGAAATATTAAAACATAAAAAAATTAAATATAAAAAAGTAAAAGAAATAGCAAAAAAAATAAATCAATTGTTAAAATCTAATATTATAATACTATAATTAATATTAATTTGTATAATAGTATTATTATTTATTATTAAAAAAAATATAACAAAAAATATTAAAAATCTTTTTTTTTTTTTTATATAATTAAAATTATTATAAAATAAAAGTATACTATATATAAAAAAAACTAATAAACCTCTAATGAAAATATGTCTTGTTAAGATAGATACTAATCTTATCCTATAATTTAAATAAAAATTCAACATAATTATTAATAAAATTAAAGTAGTTCAAAATAAAAATAAAATATTATTTTTTTGGTTTATTAAAATAAAAATTATATAAATATAAAAAATATCATAAAAATTTAGCATTTTATTATAAAAGGTTTTACTTTTTTGAAAATATTTACAATATTTTACTTAAATCAGACAATAATAAATATAATTATTTCAAATGAAATATATTAGGATCATGAGCCCTACAACTTAATTTAGTTTAAATTATACTTTTAAAATTAATATTAATTATCTAAACTACCACAAAGTTTTATTTTTATTTAAACTAAATTTTATCAATAAATATTACAAATATCTTTTAGGTTCAAACTAAAAATTTTTTATTAAACTAATTTATTTATTTAGAAATATATTATATTTTTTTTATAAATCAAAATTATATGTTTTATTATAAACTACTAAATAGAATTTTGATTAAATACAAATGGAGATTGTATTCAAGTATGTGCTGGAATCTTTAAATAACTAAATTCTATATTTTTATTTTCATTTTTAAAAATATATTTTTTAATATAAAATCTTTCTCATAAAACAATTATAGCAACAATAAAAGATATAAAACTAATTAAAGACCTAAATGAAGAAACAACATTTCATGTTAAATAAAAATCAGGATAATCTATATAACGTCGTGGTATTCTAGAAAGTCTTAAAAAATGTTGAGGGAAAAAAGTTAAATTGACTCTAATAAATATTAATCAAAAATGAATTTTCCTTAACATAGAATTAAATTGTAATCTAAAAAATAATGGAAAATAATGATAAACTCTACTAATAATAGCAAAAACTGCTCTTATAGATAATACATAATGGAAATGTCTTACAACATAGTAAGTATCATGTAAATATAAATCTAAACTAGAGTTAGATAAAACAATTCTAGTTAATCTTCTAACAGTGAATAAAAAAAGAAATCTAAAAAATCAATATATAGATAAACTATAATAAATATTTCTTCTAATTAAAGTAACAATTCATGAAAAAATTTTAATTCTAGTAGGTACAGCAATAATTATAGTAGCAGCTGTAAAATAAGCTCGCGTATCAATATCTAATCTAACACTAAATATATGATGAGCCCAAACTAAAAATCTTAAAAATCTAATTCTTATTATAGCCCATACTATCCTATAATATCTAAAAATAGTTTTCTTTCTTGAATAAAAAATTACTACTTGACTAATAATCCTAAATCTTGGTAAAATCAAAATATAAACTTCAGGATGACCAAAAAATCAAAATAAATGTTGAAATAGAATAGGATCACCACCTCTTATAGGATCAAAAAAACTAGTATTTAAGTTACGATCTAATAATAATATAGTAATAGCTGCGGCTAAAACTGGTAAAGATAATAATAGTAAAATTACAGTTACAAAAATAGCTCAACAAAATAAAGATATATTAAATATATTTGATCTTTTATAATTTATATTTAATAAAGTTACTATAAAATTAATTGAACCCATAATACTAGATATTCTAGCTAAATGAAGAGAAAAAATAACTAAATCTACAGCTCTATTTGAATGTGCTAATCAAGAAGATAAAGGAGGATAAACTGTTCATCTAGTTCTAGCTCTTCTTTTAAAAAATAAAGATAAAATTAAAAATAAAATAGAAGGAGGGAGTAATCAAAAACTAAAATTGTTCAAACGAGGAAAAGCTATATCTGGAGCTCTGATTATTAAAGGTAATAATCAGTTTCTAAAACCTCTAATTATTACTGGTATAATAAAAAAAAAAATTATAATAAAAGCATGAGCCGTGATAACAAAATTATAAATTTGTCTATTTCTAATATTAGTTCTTGTAGAACTTAATTCTATTCGAATAATTATACTAAATCTAGCTCTAACTATAGCAGCTCAAATTCTAAAAATTAAATATAATGTTCTAATATCTTTATGATTAGTCGATATTAATCAACGTTGTAAATACATATTTTTTAATAAATATAAAATAAAAATAGTGAAAATAAAAAAAAATAATAAATATATAAAACAAATAAATAAATTCTTTTAATATTTAAAATTTGTTTATTTATAAATAATAATTTTTTTTTATTAATAATCATAGTAATTAATTTAATATGAAATACTCTATTAAATAAAAATCTTAAAATTAAAAAAATAAATAAAATTTTAAGTATTATAAATAAGGAAGAAAAAATATAAATTTCTGAAAAAAAATTAATAAAAGGAGGAAGACCTAAATTTATTAAAAAAGTAAATAAAAAAATATTTTTAAATATACTTTTTTTTCTTAACCTATATAATCTATTTAATAATCGAGTATTTATAAATAATGTTAGTAAAAAAGAAAAAAAAAATAATAAAGGAGAAATAAGTCTATGTCTAATATATATTAGTATAGATCTTTTTAATCTAATAAACATATTGCTTAAATTTCTTAATATTGCAAAACTTATATGTCTTACTGAACTAAAAGCAATTAAAACTTTTATATCTAAAATTTGTATACAAATAAATCTTATTATAAGGTATCTTAAACTTCTAATAAAAAAAACAAAAATTAAAATTTTAAAATTTAAATTCATATACTCTATACATATTACACTTCGAATTAATCTATATCTTCTATATTTTAATATAATTCTAGCTAAAATTATAGATCTTCTAACTGGAGCATCTACATGAGCTTTTGGTAATCAAAAATGTAACCTATATACTGGTAATTTTATTAAAAATCTTAAAATTAATATAAAAAAAAAAATAGAATTTATATTAAAAAAAAAATATTCATACTTTTCTACTCTTATTTTTATTGCTGTAATAATTATTACAAAAAAAGGAATTCTAAAAATTACAGTTATAATAAATATATAGGTTAAAGATATATATCGTTTACTATATTCTCTATAATAATAGAATAAAAAAATTATAGGAATTAATACTCCTTCTATTATTAAAAAAAAAATAATAAAATTATTAACTGAAAATAAAAAACAACTTATAGATATAATAAAAATAAAAATATACTTAGCATTTATTATTGATAAATAACTTCTAAAAAAAATTAAAAAAGTAATTAAAATTAGAAATTTATTAGTAATATCAAAACTTATAAATCTAATTTGATTATTATATATTCTTTCTCTATAATTAAACAAATAATTAAATATATAATAATTAAAAAAAAAAAAAAATATATTAAACAATTTTTTGAAATAATTCATAATATAACCTTAATAATAATAATATTAAAAAAAATATTAATATATATACAATTATATATGAATAAAAATAAAAAATGAAATAAGGCAAAAAAAAAACAATTTCTAAATCAAATAATATAAATGATAAAGCTAATACAAAAAATTGTGAAGAATATAACATATTATTATAGGTTATTTCTTGGTAACCACACTCATAAGTACTATATAATGCTTTACTATTTATTTCTTGATATCTTTTTAAATTTTTTATTCTAAAATAAAATAAAAACACAATTAATAATATTATTACAAACATTTTTTATTATTACTAATGTAATATTTTAAACTTCCAAAGTTTATATTTTAAATTTAAATTAAATAAAAACAGAGGTACATAAAATATACATAAATAAATCTTAAATTTATCACATTTTTCTGTCACACTGTATTAATTATTTAAATTTATAAAAAATGATTTTCAACTTCTAAATTCAACAGAAATAGGTATAAAACTATGATTAATTCTACAAATTTCGCTACATTGTCTATAAAAATTTCTAGGATAAACCGAAGAAACTAAAATAGAATTTAATCGTCTTGGAACAGCATCAATTTTAGTTCTTAAATTAGGCAATGCTCAAGAATGTAGTACGTCTTCTGATGTAACAATTATTTGAATAGTAGAATTATAAGGTAATAATAGTTTATTATCTACTTCTAATAAACGATTTATTCTAAAATCAACATTACTATTTATATAAGATTCAATATTATGTTCAATAATATCATTCCTTTCATAGCTTCAGTATCATTGATGTCTAATTGCTTTATATGTTAGATCAGAATGTTTTTTTGATTCTATACTATATAATAATGTAAAAGAAGGAATCCTTATTGCAAATAAAAGTAATAAAGGTATAATAGTTCAAACTAATTCAGCTGAAGTGTTATTATTAAATTTTAAATAAGTTTTTTTTTTAAATATAAAATAAGATAAGGAAATTACAGATACTAAAATTAAATAAATTAAACAAAGAGTAAAATTATGTATAATTTTAATTATACAAGAAATTATATTTATTCTATCAACTATATTATATATTCTATAATGCATACTAAAGTGTATAAAATTATACATTTTTTTATTGTAAATAAAATTTATTTTTTATAATAACTTTATATAATATTAATTATAATACTATAATTTTTTTGCAAAAAATTATATTATGTATTAAAATCAACAAATGAAAATAAAAATTTTTATAATTTAAAGGAATAAACTTTAAGGTTTTACTTAACCTATTTCATAGTATTAATTTAATTCTTGTAAATAAATATTTGATAATAGAAAAAAAATATATGATTGAATAAAACATACAAAAAATTCAAAAAGAGTTAAGAAAATTAATCTTAAAATTGTAACTTCAGATATTAAATGTATAACTAAATGTCTTGAGGTAATATTAGATATTAAACGTACTCTTAAAGATAAAGGACGCATTAAAACACTAATAGTTTCAATAATAACTAAAGGAAATATTATTATTGTAGGAGATCTTTGAGGTAAAAAATGTCTAACATTTTTGTTAGTATATTTAATTAAAAAAAAAAATATTATACTAAATCAAATAGTAAAACTTAAAATTAAATTTGTAGACAAAGATGTAAGATTATACCTATAAGGTAATATTGATAAAATATTAAATAAAAAAATAAAAGATATAATTTTTAAAAAAAAATTATATCTTGATAGATTAATAAATAAATTTTTATAAATTAATTTTACTAGGAAAATGCTAAAAAGAAAATTAAAAATTATTTTTATTGTATTAAATTCAAATATTGAAAACATTAAATCCAAAAAAAAATTTATCTTTATAATGCAATTATAATATTTTTATTTAAACTATGGATTACTATAAATATAATATTAAAAAAATCAAAAAAAAATATAAAATTCTAGAAATTTGAGATAAAAAATTATAATAAATTTTAACAGGACATCTTCTTAATCAAGTTAATAGAATAAAATTAAAAACTCAAAAAAAAAAAACTAACTTATAAATAAAAAAAAAATTTATTTTTAAATTTTTATTTCTATAAGGTAATAAAAAAAAAACTAAAATACTAAAAACTAAAACTAAAACTCTTAAAACTTTATTAGGAATACTACGTAGTATAGCATAAGCAAATAAAAAATACCATTCTGGTTTAATATGTAAAGGGGTAACTCTAGGGTTTGCTATTATAAAATTTTCCGGATCTATTAAATTATAAGGTAAGAAAAAAATAAAAAAAAAATAAAAAAAAAATAAAAAAAAAAATCTTAACACGTCTTTATATCTAAAAAAAGGTCAAAAATCAATTTTTAAATTACTAGATGTTCTTAAAGTATTTCTAGCTCTTAAATTATGAATTATTAATAAATGAAATAAAGAAAATAAAATAATAGAAAAAGGTAAAATAAAATGAAAAGAAAAAAATCGTGTTAAAGTATATCTAGAAACACTAAATCTTCTTCATAATCAACTAACAATTGAATCTCTGATAAAAGGGATAGTAGTAATTAAATTAGTAATTACTGTAGCTCTCCAAAAACTTATTTGCCTTCAAGGTAAAACATAACCTAAAAAAGCAGTTCTCATTATTAAAATTATTAAAATAACTCTAATATTTCATGCTCTTTTATTTACAAAACGTTTATAATAAAATCTTCGTAATAAATGCAAATATAGAACTAATATTAAGAAACTAGCCCTAATAGTGTGTATTAGACGTAAAACTCATCTAAAATTATTATCTATTATTATATAATTTATATTTTGAAATGTATATTTTGATTCTGAAATATATATTATAGATAAAAATAATCTAGTTAAAATTTGTATAACTAATAAAAATCTTAAACAAGATCTAAAATTTCAAAAAAAAGAAATATTTATGGGCGCAGGCAGACGTACTACTGTACTATTAATTTGTTTTACAATTAAAAAATTTCGGAACATTTATTATAAAAATAATTATCTTAATATTACAAATATTATGTTTTTATTTAAACTATATAATATACATAAATATATAAACTATAAAAATTACAATAGTAAAAAAAATAAATTTAAATCTATAAAATAATGGTAATTTTCTGAATAAAAATTTACTTTCTAATCATTTGTATTCTAAAAAAAAACTATATTTAGTTAAAATTTTATTAAAAATATTAAAGATTCGATGAACAATTGGATTGTAAAACCTAATATTATTTATCTTAAAACTAAAAAATTTTATAAAAAAGAATCTTATAAGAAATAAAAAAACAGTACTTATTTTTTTAAAAATATTTAAAAAAACTTCACTTAAAATTAAATACTTAAAAAAAAAACTATTTATAAATAAAAAAAATCTTAAAAAAATTATTCAAAAAAAAGAATTTATATTAACATATTTAACTATAAATTTAATTTTAAAAAAACTTATTAATTTAAAAGAATAAGAAATAGTAAAAATACATCTAAAAAAAAAAATAAAAATTACAAAAATATTTATTACTTCTCTTCAAATGTTCTCCAAAATTAAATCTTTAGAAAAGTATCTAGAAAAGAAAGGTAAACCTATCAAAGATAACAAAGAAAAAATAAAAAAAACAGACGAAATTTTAGAATTAAATAAATTTATTTTATATTTATTTTGAATTCTATTAGATTCATGAATATATAATCTAGATATTATAAATATTAAACTTTTAAAAAAAGCATGAAAAACTAAAAATATTATTCTATAGTAAGATCTAAGAAAAGTTACTATTATAATTATAAATCTTAATTGACTTGTAGTACTATAAGCAATAATTTTTTTTATATCAGATTGTCTTAAACTACAAATTCTTCTATATAGTATAGTTAATCTTCTAATAAATCTTATGAAATTAAGTAAATAATTATTAAAAAAAACACTAAAACGAATAAATAAAAAAACTCTAGCTACTACTATAGTTGATGAGTGTAATAAAGAAGACACTGGGGTAGGTCTTTCTATAGCATTAGGTAATCATGGATGAAAAAAAAATAAAGAAGATTTAGCAATTATAGAAAAACAAAATAAAAATAAAAAAAAATAAATAAAATTTCTTTTTCTATTTATTAAAATATTAAAATTAAAAATTATAATTAATATTAAATAAATAAAAAAATCTCTTAAACGATTGTAAATAACAGCTTGTATTCTTCTAATTCTAGCTTCATTACGTCTACATCATCAATTAATTAATAAATAAGATATTATTCTAATTCTTTCTCATCTTAATAATATAAATAATAAAGAATTAAAAATAAAAAATAAGAATATAAATATTATAAATAAACTTAAATATAATAAAAATATATTTTTTTTAATTTCTGAAATAAAATATCATTTAGAATAAAAAAAAATATAAAATCTTACATTTAATAAAACAAACATAAAAATTGTACTATATCAATCAAAGAAAAATATATTAAATATTATAAAAATATTTTTCTTATATATGAAAATAAAAAAAAAATTTAAAATTATATAAAAAAAAAAAATTTTTATTTTTTTTTTATTAAATTCATTAAAAAAAACAAAAGTTACTATTAATATTTGTATCACTATATGTAATTTACAATGTAAATATTTTAAATTCCTAAAATTTACAGATTTTTATTATCTTATACATATAAATAAAAAAAAAATATACAATAGTTATAACTATATAAATTAAAAAAAAACTAGAAACTTTAAAATTATAATTTTTTTTAATTGATTTTATTAGAAATAATATATAATTAAAATACATATAAGTTATATATCTATTAATTAATAAAATTAATAAAATAAATAAATTTCTTGTATAAATAAAATTTAATAAAATCAATTTAAAAAAAAATATAGATCTTAATGGAAATCTTGCTATATTTAAAATACTTATTGGTAATATATTTATTTTAGATTTAACATAATATTTATTATAGATTAAAGATATTATTATATTAAAATATAAAACTAAAAAAATAATAAAGACATAAGTAGGAGCTAAACATAAACAAACTATTCAACAAGATGAATTTAAATTAGAAAAAGAAAATAATATATTAATATGGTTAAATTTTTTTATAGAAAATATTGTTCATACAAAAGTAATTAGTACACTTATTATAATAATATAATTTATTTTATAAAATGATAATATAAATAATATAACAGGAATCTTAGCTAATACCCTAAGAATAAAAAATTCTTTTAATTCTAAAGAATAAAAAATTTCTATAATTCATAAATGTCTAGGAAATAGATTTATTTTAGATAATATTAAAATTAATAAAAAAATAGACCTAATAAATTTATTACTAAATATAAATAAAATAATTAAAATAATATATATTAAAAAAGATTGAATAAAATAATATTTAAAAATTCTGAAAAATTTTATATAATTATTTTTTGTTATAATAACTTTATAAGCTAAAGATAAATTTATAATTTCTATTCTAATTAATATTAAAATCATATTTTTACTTAAAAAAATTAAAAGCCTTCTAATAATTCAAAACAAAATTATAAACACTAAAATATTTCTTTTTGAAATCTTGATTTTAGAAAAATCTTATTTTTATTTTAAACTAATATTTTACAAGTTTAATTCAAATTAAAGAATATTAATAAATTAGCAATTTATTTTTATTATAAACTTACTAGTTAATTTTTCTAAATAAACTACCTTGTTACGCCTTAATTTTCTAAAAACTCAGCGGGCGGTGAGTACTATTTCTATTTTCATTGTAACTTATTTATTTAAAATTACTTATAAGTTTTCTTAAAATTTTTCTAATCTATAATATAAAAAAATAATTAAACCTAATAAACTCAGTTAAAAAAGTGTATGTTGATCTGAATTATTTTTTTAATACTATCAAGACCATTCTTAGGCACAATATTCGAACATATGCAACCTTTATAAATTAACTATATATATAAAGAGGACCATCTTATTAAGCTACAAGGTTCCCTATTTCTCAAAATCCGTCTAATAAATTTATTTTTATTAACTTCTTATTATATTTTTAAACTATAAACAGGTCTCTAATCTGTATTTACAATTAACGCATTTAAATTCGACCTTTTAAATATAAAATCTAAAAATTATCAATTATTATATTTTTTAACCCAAAAGAGTGACCGCAGCTGCTGGCACTAATTTTTTGCCAGACACTATTCATATACTAATATAGTTTAATTAATAATAGCTTCTGTAAAATATAAAAATTAAAAATTATTTATTTATAATGTTATACCTAAATGAACACTAATATATTAACTAATTATAAAAATTATAATAATATAAAGTTCTAAAGACTTTAATATTTAGTTTTATCAAAACTACTCGTTTTATCCGACATATTATTAATACAGTTAAAATAACATCTATAATTTTTCAAATTATTATAATAATTTATAATATTATATTATTTCATTTATAATAAAAAAAATATATAAAAAAAAGTTATTAAAGGTAATAAAATTTTTCATATTAAAATAATTAAATCAAAAAATTTAAAACGAGGAAGTATTGCTCGAATTCAACAAAAAAAAAAAACGAAAATAATAGAATAAATATAAATAAATTTAATATTAAAAAATAAAATTACTATAACAAAAGAATAAAATCAAATATTTAAATACTCAGCTAAAAATAAAAAAGTAAATCTGATTCTAGAATATTCAACATTATATCTTCTTACTAATTCAGATTCTCCTTCTACTAAATCAAATGGTGTACGATTTAATTCGGCAGAAAAAATAACGATTCTTAAAAAAAATAAACAAAAAAATAAACTAGGTGAACTTAAATTTAAATTTTTTAAACCATTTCAAGAAAAAGAATTTTGTTTAATTAATAAAAATAAAATAAAAAAACTTAAAACTACTTCATATGAAATTATTTGAGCTACAGCTCGTAGGCTCCTAATTAAAGAATAATTATTAGATGACCTTCACCTAGATCTTAAAATAGTATAAACTGTTAATCTTCTAATAAATAAATTAAATAAGATACTATATCTTATATTTGATTTTACTATAAAAAAAATAAAAAAATAATAGTTTAATAAAGATAAAAAAAATCTTATTATAGGTGAATAAATAAATATTATAAATTCATTTTTTTTTATTACTGTAAAACTTTTTAAAATTAATTTAATTCTATCTATTAGTGTTTGTAAAATTCTAAAAAATCTAACGATATTAGGTCTTTTACGAATTTGACTTAATCTCAAAATTTTACGTTCAATTAATACTAAAAATGCTACTATTAATAATAAAAAAATATATATCATAAATTATTAATTAAAAAATTATCTTTCAAACCGAAATTGAATATTTTATATTAAAATAAATAATTTAAATATTAACTTTAAAAGTTTTTTAAATTTTGAAAATTTATAGTTTATATATAACTTATAATATTAATAAAGGTGTTTAATGCACTTTTTTATATTAAAAATATAACACTTCTAAAAAGTTTCTCTATTATATATATTAAAAAAAATCTTTTTTATTTATAAAAAAATTACTTACAATAAATATACAATATATAAAAACTCTTTCACCAATAAAAAAAAATAAAATTATTATATAATAATAAAAATGTATATTATTTATTATTAATAAAAATAATCTTATAAATAAAAAGATTTCTATAAAAATTACAATTTTAAATAAATCATATTTTTTAAAACAAATTATTAAAAAAAAAAAAATTATTCCTATAAGCATACAAAACTATCACTAAGATTTTTTTTCAAAGACATTGAAAGGAATTATTAATATTCTAAGTTTTTTTCTTAAATTATAAAAATTACAAATAAAATTATAAAAAAAATTATAAAAAAATATCCAAAATTTAAATGTGGCATTATATTCTTCTTCATCAATAAAATATAATATATAAAAAAATTCAAATAACGTCGACAAAATGTCAATATCAAATAGAACATTCTAATCTAACGTGACTTTCTACCGAGAAATGTCTTAGATACATACGAATTATTGAAATAACTAAAAAAATAGTTCTAATAATAACATGCAGTCTATGAAATCTAGTTCTTAAAAAAAAAATTGATCTAAAAACAGAATCGTTTATACAATAAGAACAATCTATATATTCTATTCTTTGTAAAAAAGTAAATAATATACCTAAAATAACAGTATAAAAAATCCTAATTAATCTGAAGTTATATATATTTTTTAAAAAACTATAATGAGACCACGTAATAGTAAATCTAGAACTTAATAATACAATTGTATTTAAAAAAGGAACTCTTATAGGATTAAAAGTATTAATTCTTACTGGAGGCCATACTCTATTTAACTCAACAGATAAAGTTAAACTAGAATGTATAAAAGTTCAAAAAAACCTTAAAAAAAAAAATAATTCTGAAACAATAAATAAAATTATTCTATAATAAATATTTTTTTTTACTATAGGAGTATGAAATCTTATATAAGTAGATTCTCGGACAACATCTCGTCATCAATTAAATAAAATTATAATGACAAAAATCACAAAAATTATACTATAAGATTTAATGTATAAAAAAAAAAAAAAAAAAGAAGAAAAAGTAAAAAAAGCCCTTACTCTTATTAAAAAAGGTCAAGGTGATTGATCAACTAAATGAAAAGGTGTTTTTCGCAT